TAAGGTTTGTTACTTTTTTTAGTATAAACATCAACAAGATCTCCATCCTTCCTCCAAAAAGAATACTATGGTATGGCTGGGGTTTTATGAAAAAACCCAAAGCCCCTTATCGGATTTGAACCGATGACTTACGCCTTACCATGGCGTTACTCTACCACTGAGTTAAAAGGGCCCATTTTTTTTATTTAATTACTGAATAAGTCATTACCCACTATGAGTCTACTTATTCTAATATATATATGTACATACAAGAACGATAAATTCAATTTATCTAGTGAGTATAGGTAAAATAAAAAAATGGTTTATTAAGATTGGATTTTATAAATGCAATGAATTGTTTCAAAACCGACCCTAACCGACCGTAATTGAATTGACCCCCATCATAACGAAATTAATTTGATTGATACATAGACTTACCAATTCAACATAGATATAAGATCTTTCGTAGAATCATTGATAAAAAGATTTTTTTTACTTGTTCCCCGAACTTAATTCTTCTTAATTCTTAGAGAAAAACAATTTTCAATAACTTGTTGATCCCTATCCTTCTTCCCATATTTTCAGATTTTTTTTAATATTAATAATTTTCTTATATTCATTTTCTTTATTTATTTTATTCTTTGATATAATTCTATTTCTAATTAATTAGAATAAAATTTAATGAAAATAATATTAAAAAAAAAATTATATGATTAGAATGAATGATTCATGAATATAAATACGAATCAAAAGATTCTATGGAATCAGGAAAGAGGGAAAGATCTTTCAGATTTAATCATACCACATTATATTGACAATTTTAAAAAACTCTTCATACAATGAGCATAAGCATAGTATGATGGCGGTCGGGCATACTTGCCCCCATCGTCTAGTGGTTCAGGACATCTCTCTTTCAAGGAGGCAGCGGGGATTCGAATTCCCCTGGGGGTAGGTGTACTACGAAAGGAAGTTGATCATGGATTATCAATAAGCCGGGAATTGATTCTTCCTGGGTCGATGCCCGAGCGGTTAATGGGGACGGACTGTAAATTCGTTGGCAATATGTCTACGCTGGTTCAAATCCAGCTCGGCCCAATAATTGGCCGATCCACCATGAAATGATAGAACCCCATTTGTTGTTCCCCAGAAATGCCTGATCGGAATACGGAAGAATAAAAAAACTAAAATTTTCTGATATATTTTACCGCCGTTCATTTGCTCTCTTTATTTTTTCTCACAAATTCTGATCTTGCTTGCTAATGATCTAGATTCATACTAGATTCATATAAGAATCTGGAAGTATAAGGAAAAGAATAAAATAAAGAATAAATAAAAAAACTCTTTTTTTTTCATTGAAAGCTTTATTTGATTATTAATCAATTTATAAAAAACGAAAGGATTATTAACAATCCGTGAGTCGCTCTCACTAAAGTGCATATCCGTGGGTATATCAAATATATTACTCGCGTTTCTGTTACAATACGACTATTCTAATCTAAATAAAATAGAAAGGGTTTGAATTAAATCATAAGAATATGTATGATGTACACTTGATTTCCTTGGGATTGTAGTTCAATTGGTCAGAGCACCGCCCTGTCAAGGCGGAAGCTGCGGGTTCGAGCCCCGTCAGTCCCGACAGATCCAAATCCAATAAAAAAAATACATCAATTCATCTCTGCGTTTGCTGTGAAAAGGAGAACAAAAGAAATAGCAGAATTTCATTCACAAGAGGATACCCTCCTATTTTATTTATTTATTAGTTTCACATTTCTCATCAAATAAATATGGGAATTACCATTTATTCAACTGTAGATTACTACAATGATTGGTAAAATTATATTCAGGATTCCAACAAATACCGTACGGAGTCTGGCTTTTTCGATTATTCCCGATCTGCGTAATAGAGTACTATATGTTTACAGGGGGGCTATACAGAAATGGAATTTGTACGATACAAAAAAGATTAACTTAACATAGTAACCTTGATATAATACTTTTAAGATTAAAAGTATATCCCTTTAGGGCTCCGATTTTGTGCAACCTCAATTAAGAATTTCAATTATTAATGTGAATTTGAACCAATTTATCTCATTCAAATTTCACACTGAATTTTTGATATATGTATCCCAAAATTAATCCAAGGAAATGGGATATTAATAAAATAAAGCTCAAAGAAGATCCTATCTCTCTTTGTGAGGGAATGAATAATCTTTTTTAAGTTTAAGGGTCTTGCCGAAGAAAGAACAAACTTTTTAATGAATTTGATGGAATACTCGATTTTTTTATACCCGGACTCTCCTTATTTATACTACTTCTTTGTTTTCCAAGAAGATTAGATCATAAAAAGGGGGTTTAGAACTAAACTTCTTCCTTTTTACATTTCGCTTCTATTGGTTATTTTATTGGGGTTTTTTATAACCAATGTAAGTAAGTGTAAAGGCGGTCATATGATATTTCATCAGATGATTCCACAAGGAGGTACGTAGGTTATAGAAAAGAAAGAATGGAAAAGAATGATAAAGAAAGTAAAGGAATTATTTATCGGATCAGGAATCAAAATTTGAATTCGGTATGGATAAAAGATCTTCCTATGTTATACTATTTAATTCTCGACGATGAATCAATTTGATAGCTCAGATATTGTTATTCATGATATTGCTCCGATTCGATATCGTCGAGATGTAATTCATCCCATTGAATATTGAATATTGAATTTACAGGCGAAAGATTTATCAGCTCTATGGGATTAAATCCCGAGTTATTGCGAATTAATTAAAAATGAAACGATGAGATTATGGAAGTAAATATTCTCGCATTTATTGCTACTGCACTGTTCATTCTAGTTCCTACTGCTTTTTTACTTATAATATATGTAAAAACAGTCAGTCAAAATGATTAATTTGAATTAAACTTGACTGTTTAGTTCTTATCAATGATTGAAAAGAAAAAATAAAATGAAAAGTATTAAGATTTCGTGTCTTAAATGAAATAAGCGGACTAGAATCATCAGTATTTTATGAGATTCGATAGTATGGTAGAAAGAAATATATGAATCTTTCTACCATACTTATTATTGTTATTGTAGTGTAGTATATAAAGTCGTACTGTATAAAGATAGAGGTTTAATATAGATCAATCTGCAATATGTATCTTCATAGATATCAATTACATATATGTAATGTACTTACATAATGTAACAATTCTATTTCTTTGCTTCATCTATTTAATTTGTGTTGATTCCAATCATCAATCTGAAAAAATCGAAGGGCAATTCTTACTCTTACAATTCTAATTCCTAGAATTTCTGATTCTATTCAATATGAATCCCGATATCCATTGAAAGAATCAAATTGACGAAGGAAAAAAGAGTATAGGCCTATATTAATAATTAATAATTAATAAAAAGAAAATAAAATAATCTTTTTTTAGTATTCTGAAGAAGTAATTGATTGATCAGTTGACAGATGATCCAGTGGTTCATTTCCATGGGAACCTCTTTGGATTTCGAAAAGGATTAGTAAAGCCCGCTAATTTTTAACGTTTGAACCATGATATGAAATGAGTTCAATAAAGCAAGCATAACATAAATAAGATTTCTAAAAGAATAAAAAAAAGCGGGAACGCGCAATATGTGACTTGCCCAAGGCAATATTTTATTATGTGTAGTATATTGTTGGACAACCACTATGTCTATGTTGTTTCCCATAGGAAGTCTGTATCCACTTAATAACATAATTATTTTCTTTTCTATTTTAACAGTAAAAAAAAGGACTTTGCAGAACGATCTATAAAACAATTGATATGGGTTGAGTTTGAGGAATCAAACTCAATTAGTAGTACTTCTAGAGTCCACTTCTACCCCATACTACGAGTGAAAGAGAAAATGTAAAGACTACCATTAAAGCAGCCCAAGCGAGACTTACTATATCCATGTGAATTATATCCCCTATCTCTATAAATATGAAGGAATTATTCCATTAATGTTCACTAATCATTATTATGTTCATTAATAATAGTGGAATCCCTGGCGCAGAGTCAAAAGGGAATTCTGACCCAATACCGTTGATGAAACAATCCAATAAACTCACAATTATAAATTCTAACAGGTTCCTATATGATTTCTAGTAGAATCGGAAAACACTAAGCGCAAGCAAAATACGTAGATACACCCCTGGAAGTTTCGAGGGAATGTTACTAACATGTAGAAATAATAAGACCTAGTCTTTCTTTTGTTGACTTTCATTTCATTAAGTAAAAAGTATAAAAATATAGAGTCAAGATAGATCACTATCTATCGCATACCCTATTTCTCATTTTATCTAATCCTTACGTTACGTCTCCTGTTTGTCTCTGTGAAACAATCGGAAGATAGTCTATTACATTAAAGCCAATCAATATTAAATTGAATGCAGGAGCACAGAGAGAATTTCATGAGTCTATATACGAACAAAGTATCTTTCGGCCTTTACGTACGCAACTAATAAATTAATAATCAAATAAATTCCTCGTTCGTCTATCCAAATTAATTCAAGACCTAATTAATAAACACTACATTAATAATAGAAGAGCTGTCATATTAAGATTTAACGATTCTTTTTCATTCAATATTCACTAATATAATCTTTCCTTGAACTGAAGCCTAGACGCAAGGATTTACAGCATTTTCATTTTAGAGAACAGAACCGCCAGATGCTTAGAGAATCAAGCAAGTATCAAGAGTCCTCTCCCCCGCTTACTTCTGCTGGAAAAAAAATTTGTCAATTTATCTCAGCAAAACATAATAAGGTATTCCGATTTTTTTGTTGATCAGGCGACACCCAGATTTGAACTGGGGAAAAAGGATTTGCAGTCCCCCGCCTTACCGCTCGGCCATGTCGCCAAAACGATACAAAAAATATATGAAAATATTCCATACTTTTCTCTTTGGATTGGATACATTTCTTCGATTGATTGTATAGTATCTTAAAACAAACACACTATTTAAAAACACCCCCTCCCCCCCTTTATATTGAAAAACCTAT